TCGAAAATTGTTTGAATTTAGTTCAGGGGGCAAGACAGGTAGAATTTCTTCACCACGCTTACTAAATTTATCGTTTGTTAATTTCCTTCTTTTATTGTGAGATATTCTTATCATCTTAACAATAAATGAATCAATGAATGGAAGAATGAAAGCGAAAGAAGTGGAACTTAACCCCCCTTTTGTTTTGGACCAGCGACTCCCCGAAAACCCTATACTTTGTTACTTTGTATTATTTACACTTTTTTATATTAGACGAAATAAATATAGATTTCGATACTAGATTTATATTTTATATATCTAGATATATATTTTATATATTTATATATAATTTTATATATATTTTATATATAATAGAGTAATAATAGAGTAATAGAGTAATAATAGAGTACGGAATGCCCATTCTAATGAATGATTCATGAATATGAATGACGAATCAACAAGTTATCTGCAATTAGGAAAAGCGGAAAGATTCCTCGGATCTAATCATACCATTCCATTATATTGACAATTAGAAGAAAGGGATGATACTATCATCATAGTATCATGGCGGCTAGACAAGCAGGCCCCCATCGTCTAGCGGTCCAGGACATCTCTCTTTCAAGGAGGCAACGGGGATTCGACTTCCCCTGGGGGTAGGGTCGAAGTTGATCACGAATTCCCAATAGTCTTACACGCGAGTCTTCCTGGGTCGATGCCCGAGCGGTTAATGGGGACGGACTGTAAATTCGTTGGCAATATGTCTACGCTGGTTCAAATCCAGCTCGGCCCACTAATTCGCCAATCTACCACGTATAATCCCCGTGCCCTTCAAAAATACTCGATACGGAGATAAAGATAAAGAATCCAAATTTCTGCTAGATCTCTTATTTCCCCGGGATTGTAGTTCAATTGGTCAGAGCACCGCCCTGTCAAGGCGGAAGCTGCGGGTTCGAGCCCCGTCAGTCCCGACGGATCCACTAAATACATCAATCAATTCGAAAGGGGGCCGGGGGCAGAATTTCATTCCCAAAACAAAAAAAAAAAGGTCTTTTTTCTTTTCTTTGTGGTAGGAGAAAAACACATGTGGGCGGATTAATACAACTATCGATAGCATGATAGTAAGCATTCCAAGAAATCCTGGATCCGTTTTTTCGATTGTTCCCGGTCCAGAATACTATATGTTTTTTTGGATAGGAGCACACATACACAAATGGAATTCACAATAAAAATGAATTTAACAAGATTGCCCTAAGAGAATTAGAAGACTTTTCTAGATTAAACAGTTTCTCTTTATGGCCCCGGTTTTGTATAACCCCAATTACTAATTTTAAAATGGATTGCATTCAAATTGCACACTGAGCTTTTGATATATATTCCCAGCGCTAATAATTTACGGAAGGGGGTAAAAAAGGACAGATCAACCAAAGATACCGGTCCTCTTAGCATCTTAGCGATGGAATAAGAAATTTGTTTCTTTCTTGTTTTGATTTGTAACTATGTGACTAATGGAAGTGGGAGGGCAATCTGATGATACTTCATCAGATGGTTGTACGTAGAATAGATTTTAGAAAAAAAAAGAACGGAAACAGACGATAAATAAAAGAATTTTGGATTGGGTCCGGAATCCAAGCTGGGATTCGGTATGGATAAAAGAACTTCCTATGTTATACTATTCCATTTTCGACGAGAAATTGATTTGACAGCTCAGATATTGTTATTCATGATCTTCATACGATTCAAGATTCAAAACCGGCGAGATTGAGAGGGAATTCATTCATTGAATTTACAGGTGAAAGGTTTATCATCTCTATGGGACTAAATCCCGAGTTATTGCGAAGTAAAAAAAGATTCGATTATGGAAGTAAATATTCTTGCATTTATTGCTACTGCACTATTCATTCTAGTTCCTACCGCCTTTCTGCTTATCATTTACGTAAAAACAATTAGTCAAAATGATTAATTAATTAATCATTAATTTGAAATTTGAATTAAACTTGACTTCTGAGTTCTTATCAAAAATTGACGAAATAAAACGAAAAGGATTCCAATTTTCGCGTCTTAAATGAAACTTAAATGAAATAAGCGGACTATAATCCGCTCTAATACATAGATCGTATGGTCGAAAGAAATAGATGAATCTTTCGACCATACGATCTATTGGTATTATTGTAGTGTATAAAGTTGTACTCTAGAATAAAGGTAGAGGCTTAATATAGATTAATATACAATATTCTATATGTTATATATGTATGTGGATATCAATTCCATATATGGAATTGATATAGCACCCAATTCTATTTATTTGCTACACTTATTTGTATTTGTTTCGATCAATCTGAAATAATCGTTTTACTCTTATTCTTATGTCTTAGGGTTCGAATTACTAGTTACTAGGTACTAGGTTTTTTCTGATGTTCAATACGAATCTCGGTATCTATCAAAAGAAATAAATCAATGAAGGAAAAACGATAGGGGTTTCTATTAATAAAATAAATTATTAGCAAACATTCCGAAGAAGTAA